TGTTGTAGGGTTAAAACCAAAAAATATTTGTTGCTTTCCCGATGTTTCCTCACGTTTTCGATAAAACCCTCTCGTAAAAGTATTTTAACAATGTTTTCGGTTATGTTAGTAGATGCTATTCGAACCATTCCTTTTCTATTCATGTCAGCATTTCGTATAGAGGTTATTATGTCAGCAATAGTGTCCCTACCCATGATGAACTAAAATTATTGGTGCCTCCAAATTTGGATATAATAAACATACTTTTTGTTTTATTTTTTATTTATGAATTATTATTAATTATTATTATTATTAAAGGTATATACGTGAGACACAATCTACTAATAATCTATTTCATCCAAATAACCTACTATAACTATATCATGGTCTCATCTTATAATACCTCGGGGGCTAATGAAACTATTTTAGTAAAATGGAAATGTCTCAATTCCCGGGCGATCGCACCAAAAACTCGAGTTCCTTTTGGATTTCCTTCTTGATCAATGACAACTGCAGCATTGTCATCATATCGTATTATCATACCGTTGTCACGTTTGAGTTCTTTACAAGTACGTACAATTACAGCTCTGATCACTTCTGATCTTTCTAGAGGCATATTTGGTACTGCTTCTTTGATCACAGCAACAATAACGTCACCAATATGAGCATATCGGCGATTACTAGCTCCTACGATTCGAATACACATCAATTCTCGGGCCCCGCTGTTGTCCGCTACATTCAAATGGGTCTGAGGTTGAATCATATCATTTTTTAATCAGTTCTTTCAATGCAAAAAGGGGCGAAGGAAAAAAAAAAGAAATATTCTTTGTCCAAAAAATAAAACTACAATTGTTTTTTTTTTATTCCAAAAACCTCTTTCCTTTGGTTCTACATTTCTATATTTCTATCCCGAAATAATGAATTGAGTTCGTATAGGCATTTTGGACGCCGCTATTGAAATAGCCTTTCTGGCTATATTTTCTGCTATTCCGCCCATTTCATAAAGGATTCTACCTGGTTTAACGACAGCTACCCAATATTCGGGAGATCCTTTCCCCGACCCCATACGTGTTTCCGCAGGTCTTACTGTAACTGGTTTGTCTGGAAATATGCGTACCCATATTTTTCCACCACGGCGTGCGTTTCGTGTCATTGCTCGCCGCCCTGCTTCTATTTGTCTAGATGTGATCCAAGCGGGTTCAAGTGCCTGAAGAGCATATCTACCAAAACAAATACGATTACCTCGATAAGATATTCCCTTCATTCTTCCTCTATGTTGTTTACGGAATCTGGTTCTTTTGGGGTTATAGTTGATGGTTGTTTCGCAATCCCATCTCTACTACAGAACCGGACATGAGAGTTTCTTCTCATCCAGCTCCTCGCGAATGAAACGATTGAAAACTATTTAACTATTTAAATAAGATATACATGTATTTAATGAATAATACACAATACACTGAATCCTGGGATTCTTTGAGATTTCATCAAATCTATTCGATATTTAGCTATCTTGTTTGGATATATAACTAAACATATATTTTATTTTGATAATGTCGTTTTTTATAACGTTATAACGAATCTTTATTTTTATTTTCCCTTTATCGTATCGGATCGCCAAAAATTTAGCAATCCAATAAAATAAAATAAAGCTTTCGCAGGCGAATATTTACTCTTTCAATATCTAGTTCAGTTGTAGCGTTAGCCCATGACCTCTCAGAATAAATGAATTGGTACCCGGTTTGTTCCGCCATCCCACCCAATGAATCATTAGGATTCATTTTCAATAGAATCTTCTGCATTCACAGGTTCCGTCGTTCCCATCGCTTCTCGATTAATGGTTAGGTCTGAATTTCTACAATGGAGCCCCTAATGAAATTTGTTCTTGAGTCAATCTTCTCAGTCTTTATTGGCTCGAGGCTCTTGATTTTTTTGTTCTATGAACGGATTCATCTAATTATAGATGAATCAGAGTATTGATGCTTTATTACATGGCCCTTTATGAGATGACTTATAGACCTTACATATTATATTGGAATTATATATCATTGATATTCTTTTTCTCTCTTTCTCTCACCCTTCCAGTTATCCGCATCCTTCTATATTTCGCTTCACAACTCACAATCAGATTGGTTTTTCTTTTGTTTATGCAAAAAAAAAAAGATTTCAGTTGCTACAATGATATGACCAATATATCATATCTTGACCGGTCTTTGGATCCAGATAATACGAAACGATGAGTTAGTTATTAGTTCTATAGTTATTAGTTTATACTATGGGTTGGTCCATTTTTTTTTTTTTTTTTTTTTTTTGAATCCTAACCCTAAAAAAAAACCAACGAGTCACACACTAAGCATAGCAATTATATCAAATGGTCAATCTAATTTTTATTCAACCCTATAGAATTACAGAATTGCTCATTTTTGTTTTGATTGAACAGAAAAAGAATGAAAGACTTTATCATTTTTTGTTCTATCGTTGGATAGAACGTAAAGGAAAGTAAAGGCTTATTATTCCTCGTCTA